CGATTATAAGATATTCTATTTTCCCATAGAAATGTGTTCGCTCAAGAAAGACTCCAGAAGATATTGATCGTAAATAAGAAGACTGTTTACGAAGAAACAGGAATAGATATTCGTATTCATATACATAAGAATTATGTAGGAACCAAAAGAATCTTTTCTTTTTTTTTGAAAAGACGTAAATGGATTTCTTTGAAGTAATGATACTATTCAAATTATGATATTCGTGGAAAAACAATCGCAATAAATGCAAAGAAGGAACATCTTTGATCCAGCATTGAAGGATTTGAACCAAGATTTCCAGATGGATGGGGTGGGGTATTAGTAGATCTGACACATAATTTAAATGTGATAATTTATCCTCTAAAAAGGGAAATATTGAATGAATAGATCGTAAATTCTGAGATTTTGGTATTCTTTTTTCTTCAAGGGAAGATACTAATCGCGACGAGAATGGAATTTCCAGAATGACTCCAAAACCTTCTGATACCATTTGAGAAGAGAAATGAGAAGAAAAAGAATTCTTGTGCCCCCAAAAATCATTTTCCTTTTGGTTAGAATCATTCACCGAAGAAATCAAAGATTTCTGTTGATACATTCGAGTAATTAAACGTTTCACAAGTACTAAACTAGATTTATTGTCATAACCAATAATTTCCACAGGTTCGTAAAAAATAAAACTATTAAAGCTATGATAATGAGCAAGTGAGTAAATATACTCCTGAAGGAGTAGTGGATATAGGAAGTTTTGTTGCCGAAATCTATCTTTTTTCAATCTAAATATCCTTGTAATTCTGCCATTTAAATACATTTCTACTGTAACCAAAAAAGGGAGGCACTTCTTGTGTTATGAAATGATACATAGTGCAATATGGTCAGAACGGCGTATGCATATATTGTATTATGCACTGTCTATACTTTTACTTTCAATAATAATAATATAGACTTTATATACATGTAAAAAACATAATGATAATCTAATAAAGTAAAAGATTATATAAAAGTAAGAACAAATTAAAGAATATATACCCCGGAGACAGAGAGCCCAATCTACAGATCTTTTTTCTTTCCCTTTCTTTCTATCCAATTTGGATTTCTTTTACTTGTTAATATAAGTAGAATAACAATAAAAGAAATAAATAAAATAACAATAAGAAAAAGGGGTAAAAATCTTTTATTTTTGCAACCCAATCACTCTTTTGACTTTGGAAAAAAAAATACCTTTTTTATCACTATACTATTTCTTCTACACATCCGTCTTCAATCCACAATAAAGAATAATTAGGATTAATAAAAAAAAGAATCAATGGTCCACTCACAATTCACAAGAGAACCTTTTCCCACATCAGGCACTAATCTATTTTTAACGCATAATTAGTAATTTGATCGGGTAATCATTCAAATTAAGAAGGGAAGCTCGTTACTTTTTTGTCTTACTCGAATTGGAGCCATAAGGCTCTATCCATTTATTCAATAGACCCAAAATACTTTACCAATTGTTATCAAAAGAAAAACTCTCGTTCTATTTCTATTATGAGTACTAGAAATCTTTTTTTTCTATGATTTTATTATTCTTTTTACGACATGCTTTTTTTTCCATTCATTACCTTTCAGGATCAGTCGCAGTCTTATAAACTCTACCAATAGTCTAGACGAATTCCTTCATCCAAATGTGTAAAAGATCATAGTCGCAATTAAAAGCCGAGTACTCTACCGTTGAGTTAGCAACCCGGATCAATATGAAATGTAGATATGATCAAAATAAAAAAATACAGCAAACTCATTCATTTTACTAAAGTGAAGGAAAGAGCCGATAGGAAATGGGGATAAAAAGATCTATTTATATACGATCAAATTATATTTGTTTGATACGCCATTGTCAATATGAATGGACTTTTTTATCAAACAAATTTCAAGAAATTAGATAGAAATTTGTGTTGGATTAGCATAATATAAAGAATAAAACTTTGAGCGGAAAAAAAATAAGGAAAAGGTAAAGATAGCAAAAATAGCGTCTTTATTTAATCAAAAAAAAAAAAGGTACAATACAAATACAAGAAGAAAGATTACCCCCCTTGTTTGGGGGGTTCCACAAAAAGAAGAAAGAAAAAGAAGAATAAAATAAGTATGAATAGAACAAGATAAGTATGAATAGAAAAAGAAAAGAAAAAACTTTGAATAAAGATTTACACAAAGATAGGTACTAGTTACCCTATCCTTTTTTTATTCATGATTCTTGTTTTTCCTTTCTTTTTTTATCAAAAGAAACTCGAAATTCTTTAAAGAATTCTGCCTTCCTTAAAATATCATAAACAGTTCCTGTGGGTTGAGCACCTTTTTCAAGGAAATCTAAAATAACAGGAACATTTGAATAAGTTTGATTCTTTATCGGATCATAAAAACCCACTTTTCGAAGATCTCTTCCTTCTCTTCGGGATCGAACATCAATTGCAACGATTCGATAGATGGCTCATTGGGATAGATGTAGATAAAAGATGCCCCCCTAGAAACGTATAGGAGGTTTTCTCCTCATACGGCTCAAGAAAAAATGATTATAATTTCTAGAATTTCTATTTCTATCTATCTATTATCTATATAGTATAGAAAGAGAAATAGATAGATAGAAAGAGAAATGGATCCATAAAGAATTAGACTGTAATTTGAGCCTTTTTTCCTTCTTTACAGAAAAAGAAATTTCATTTGTACTCCTAACTCAAGTTGGGTAGTTTTGAAAGAGTTCAAAAGGAAATCCTTAGAATTTCTTGAGCTGTCTCTAACTTCTTTTTTTGTCTCCTTTCGTATATATATATTTTTTTTACTCATTCTGATCCAATTGTTGAGACAAGTGAAAATAGTGTTTCCTTGTTCCGGAATTTGTTGTCTTTGCTTTGCGCTTTGTGAAATCATTGGGTTTAGACATTACTTCGGTGATCCTTACTCCTTTTCAAAAAAGCAGCAACATACCTTTTGTTTTTTGTTCTTTACTATGGAAAGAAAATGAAAAAATCATACGAAAGATTGATTCCTTTGTGATACACTCTTGATTGAAACAGTTTGAAAATTTCGACAAATTTGATTTTTTCATTTCAAACTTGTTCATTTTTGAACCTCTCCATTTATCTATATTTAGATATTGATGATATATTTACAAAGTTGGTCTAACTTATTGATTGTCACTAACCCTAGATTATTCCCCCGATAAATGAATCAATCATTTTTGCTCGAGCTCCATCATATGCTATACCTTTAATATACCACTTTAATATACCATTAGTATCTTTATTTAATTATTTAGTAACCCAAGACCAATTAAATTAGGTTCCTAGCAGAACAAATTATGTCGAGACAAGAGCATCTTCATTCGTATAGAAAGAGAAGATGGTGGATGTCAGAATCCACAGCCAATCATGTCCTTCAAGTCGCACGTTGCTTTCTACCACATCGTTTCAAACGAAGTTTTACCATAACATCCCTCTCATTTTATTTTAATTTGGAACCGTATGCAATTGATTCAATATGGAATCATGAATAGTCATTGGCTGAACCAATTGATACATAATAATCTACACTTAGAGATAAGTGTTATCCGGAAAGGATTTCACTTAAAAATACCACATAATTTTCTTATATGAATAATATCACATGAAAAAAAACAAATCAGTTTTAAGCAAACTTATTTACATCTTCAACAGATCTTTCGGGATTGTCCATAATAAACCTCTTTTTATTAAAATTATTAAAAAAGAAATTAGAAACCTCAAAAAAAGCCTTTGACTTTACTTTCATTCAAATGAAAAAAAATACCCATGAATGGATAAAAGTTTTTAGCCACTTTAACTAAATTTAACTAAATGTTTAACTAAATACTAAATATTTCATTATTAGAATAATAAGATAATCTGAAATAATAAGATAAAATAATAAGATAATATTAATAAGAAAAATATACAAAATAAAAATATACAATTACATAAAATAATTATATATTATATTTATTGTATTGTATTTCTATTTTATTTATATTTTATACATTTATATTTTATACTCTTATTTAATATATTACATTACCATTACATATACATTACCATTACATATTTTTATAAATATTTTCTCATTTTTTCTTTATGAAATATGATTTTTCTAAGATTATGATTTACTTATTATTTACCATCTCCAATTAAATCTTATTTTCATTTAATTGAAAATAGAGAGATAGTTTGAGAATAAAGTTTCTTTGTTTTCATTATTATGGAGTAGAAAAAATCTCGTGTAAGGTAAGATCAAAGAGAAAATAAGAATCCTCGGATTCTTATCTTTTCGCATCCATCTACATCATATAAAAAAATAATCGTTAACAAAAGTAATCACGAATATTTATATTTAATAATAAAATACTTTAGTAAAAAAAAAGATATGATTCTAAGAATGATTCTTAGAATTCAGATTGGATAACATTGTATCCAACATTAAACAGAAAGTTGTTGAATTAAATTTTAAATTTCAATAGAGAAGAATCTTTCGTTTCTAATGCAAACGATCTGGGACGGAAGGATTCGAACCTCCGAATAACGGGACCAAAACCCGTTGCCTTACCGCTTGGCCACGCCCCATTTTGATTTGGTCTAAGAAAAAATAAGATAAATATTGGTTATTCGTCAATAACCAACCAAAAGAAATATAGGACATGTTGTCGTTAGGATTCAACACAATAGATATAGAATCAAAAAGATTAATTGATCATTACTTAGAATTCAATTAAGATATTGTATGAAAATAGAATTCCTTGTATTCTTATTTGATTGGAGAATGTAAGGAAGGATTCTTGATTGGGGAGAAGTCAAAAAAAAATAAGAATTTTTTTCTTTTATCTGCATCTGCCTTTTTATTTGAAAATTTTCCTCAGAAAAACAACTCAATCCACTCTGATAATTTATTATCATTTCAATTTAATTTGAATCTTTAAGAACAAGAAAAGAATATTTGTTATGTTTAATATCTTTAGTTTAATCTGTATCTGTCTTAATTATACCCTTTATTCGAGTAGTTTTTTCTTCGCCAAATTGCCCGAGGCTTATGCCTTTTTCAATCCAATTGTAGACGTTATGCCCGTTATCCCTTTACTCTTTTTTCTATTAGCCTTTGTTTGGCAAGCTGCTGTAAGTTTTCGATAAAAATGAAATCTCTATTCAATTCATAATTTCTTCGATAAAAAAAAGATGATATTTTTATTCTGAAAATAAATAAGATCATAAATAAGATTCAAATAAGTCTGGACATTAGGAACCCTCGATTCAAAAAGTGAAATTCTGGTATTTTATATTGAAATTTAATTTGAATAAGGGAAGGGGGTGATGATCTTTATCTTTAATCAGCTAATCGGCTTATTTCTTCTTTTGTTCTGACCTTTCCTTTATAAAATCCCATACAATACCTAATTATAGATATGGATATGACAAGAAATTTTTGATAACGAAAAAATACGAATCTTATTACATTAGAAATAAATTCGTGAAAAGAAATTTCAAAAAAACTTCTTTTTTTTTCATCTTTAGAACGTCATATCAAAATAGTGTCTAGTGTGTGTCGTAAAATAGGTGATCTATTTCCTTAAAAAAAATGATCTTATCTTATCTTGGAGATTTGTAATGCTTACTCTTAAACTATCCGTTTACACAGTAGTAATATTCTTTGTTTCTCTCTTCATCTTCGGATTCTTATCTAATGATCCGGGGCGTAATCCCGGGCGTGAAGAATAAAAAAAGATATGAGATTTGTTTTTACTTTTTCCTTAATTTTTTCATAGGTATTTCATAAGTAAATGTATAAAGAAATGGAATAGATACTAGATAAAGATAAAAGATTCATAAAAGAAAATAATCGAAATTTATTTCAATTCTAAAATCTCAAGTGATCAAGGGGGTCGGAGAGAGAGGGATTCGAACCCTCGGTACGAATAATTCGTACAACGGATTAGCAATCCGACGCTTTAGTCCACTCAGCCATCTCTCCCCATTCAAAATTGAAAATTTATCTTTAACATGTGAAGTCAAGATTGAGAACAATTTTTATTTTCCTTCAATGATTCGAAACAGATTTATCCAATAGAAAGAATACCTTACTTCTTCTATTTTGTACAAAAGGTTCATTTCCCCGGCCTGGTTAAGTATAAGTACTGGCCGGGCCAGTACTTCTTTTGTTCCGACGAATAAAAATTGTTATTGAAACAAGAAGAGTAATTTTTATTCCCATTCCTAATTATTAGGAAATTATATAAGATTCTAATAGATAGATTATTTTAGAAATTCTTTAAAAAATTATCTAGATCTAGATTAATGATTAATCTAGAATATTCTATATATTCTATATTGAAATATATTGAAATTGAAATATTAGAGATTATATATCTATTCTTACTATATTATAGTACCTTATATAGTAATTCTAGTAAATTAGAGTATAAATGAGTATAAATTCTAATATTTAGTCTTTATAGTAAAACTTTATAGTAAAAGTGTTCTACTTTAATAGTATTATAGTATCTAGTAATATAGTACTAATCGTCGTCTTTATTTTATTATTCTTAAGTATAAAATTCGGAAATTCATTAATGAAAAACAAATTTCATTATAAATGAAAGTTGAAGTTCAGTATTATATTCATCTTAATAATTCACTTAAGAAGTCTTAATAAGAAAGAAGTAAAGAAGTATTAATAAAGAAATAAAATATATCTTAGAATATCATAATATCAAATAAAAAACACATATTTATAACAATGAGACTATAAATCATTTACTTGTTCAAAGCAAAGTACAAGCTTGAAAGTTTGAGGCCCAATTTACCCGAATTCAGAAAATCTGGTGGTTCAAGTGAAGGGAGGTTTCAAAAAAAAAAATACTTATAACTTTACTACACTATTTAAACACTATTTAAATTTGACTAAACTTTTTGCTATTCACCTATTTTTTTTTCAAGTTTTCAATTCCGCGCCGCAGTGGAGAAAAATACGTGTTAATTCTGGAATTTTCATGATTCTGATGCTATCTTGACTACGTCTGATTACTTTGTTGGACAAATGGTCCATTCATATTCAATAATGAATATGTAGCGGGTATAGTTTAGTGGTAAAAGTGTGATTCGTTCTATTAACAACTTCAATAGTTAAGGGGTCTTTCCATTTTTTTCATATTTCATATTCCGATCAAAAACTTTATTTCTTAAAAAGATTTAATCCTTTAACCCTCAATAGGACATTTGAGGAAAGAATATACATTCTCACGATTTCTATCCAAAAGGCAATCATAATTTTAATAAAAAAATTGGATTATGGAGTCGAGAAGCATAATTTTTTTGATTGGTTCAATTCTTCCAATTGAATGAGTATGAATAAAGGATCTATGGATGATAGTACAAAACTTTCAATCGTAACTAAATCTTCAATTTTTGCGCTAAAAAAGGGGGAAATTGAAGCCAAATAGCTAGAAAATGATGGTTTTGGTTTACT